TTGAGGAATTAATGTGTCTATTTCCTCAAAATCAGACAAATCTTTCAGAGTCGTTAATCCGGCTTCCGTAAGAAGCCTGTATATATTCCACCCAAAAAATTCCGATACTTTTAACGTATCAAATTTAAAAATATGGGCCATTTTATTTAAACGGCAGATTTTTTGGATATTCGTAATGTTTTGGCTGGTAATAATCTTATCTGTTTTGTTCATAGCATCTATCTTGCTTAAAAGAGATGGATGCAATAGAACATTGTAAAGCTCATGGAAACCACGATCGAACGAATCAATATCTGTGAGCCTGAACAAAGTATACAAATTTCTACAATAGAAGAAGTCTTCTATTGTTTCTATAGATTCCTTCTTTAAAAAAACCGATATGTCTTGTGGAAAAAATCTCTGCACATTATCTCCGGTTCTATTTAATTCGACTTGCATAATCTGAATTTGGGCCATTCTATCCAATATGGTCCAAAATCGGAGATTAAATCGACTCTTAGGGAATATAGGGAGATATATGTGACGTTCTATTTCTAAGAAATCGTGGTAATTTCGCGCTAAAATATTAATTACGGTTGGCCAAAACAAATCTTGGATCTGGTAAGGAGCAAAATCTCTACTCTCCAAAGTTTTCAAGTCAACCAGAATTTTCATAAGAACTGGTTGAGATAACCAATAGGACGATGATCTTCCACCACCTTTATTTTTCATAAGTTCTCCTTTTTTCGCATTGAAAAGATTGTCATAGAATGATCTAAGTATCGAGGTCAGAATTAATAACTCGGAATGGAAAAAAGATAAAATACTTTCTTTATGAGTTTCAATTTATTCATTTTGAATCCTTTCTATCTTCTACTTCTTTTTTGATTTCCTTTTTTCCTGGATTCTTGATTTCATTTCGATTTTTCTTCTTCTATCCCATAGGGATATAAAAATACTCGAAATCTTACTATTTATGATATATCAGAGTTTATTTCAAATTTATCACTTATCAAAAAAGTTTTTGATTATCTTGAAAATCAGGATTACAATCAATAGAATTAAAAATCTGCGATAAAAGACTTTGAATTGAAAATCAATACTAAATCTTGATTTCCAATTCAAAAAAATGAATCGAAATACAAAAAAACCGCTAAACAATAATTCCATTAGCTCATCTTCATTAATGGACATTAATGTATAGGCTAGCATAAGCCCGTGAATGAGCTTAGCATATTGCTCAATTTGGTTTTCGAAATGAATATCTTGAAATTTGAACATTTTGAAAATGCATCCTATAAAATAGAGAAAAATCTCTATCACAAATTTATAGAACACATAGAAAAAAATGTACAATTCAAAATTGTTCGTGAAATAATCAAATTCCACGATATAAAACCGTGGCTCAAACCAAAATGAGCAAAACATAATAAAAAATAGAACAAAATGATTCCATAAACCGAATAGAAATGAACAGAGTAATTCTTTTTTCATTTTTTTCCTCCTTTTTTCAGAAAAAGAATATTTTACTCATCCTATCTCCTTTTTTTGCAAAAAAATATGGATGGTGAAGTGAATAAATATTTGTTTTATATTATACCATAACTTTTGTATATCCATACGCAGATATTTCTGAGAAATTGGTTGAAATATCAAAATCCTTTTCATCCCTTTCTCTCAAAAAGAGATTTTCTTCTTCATAAGAGGGGCAAAATTTGAAAAGAATCAATCAAATGAAGACAAGCTTCACGAAGTGCTTCTACAGGAGTCAAACTTCCATTCGTGCATATCTCAAGAAATAGTATTTCCTCGGAGTCAATTTTTTTTTTAAGCGGATCATAATACTGTTTATTCGCATGATACGTATAATTGACCTGTAGCACAGGAGTAAATGTGCTATCTATGGGAAAAGTAAAACTGCAATTTTCATCGCTATAATCGCCATATTTGACATTGTCATTGACGACACTGTGTCGAGGGTGATACCCTCTATCTCGTTCTAATATCAATTCAATTGATAAATCTATTGGTCCTGTTATATACGCAATAGGTTGGTCTTCGTTGACTATGTGAACAAAATCCGGTAGGTTTCTATTTTTGGCAGTAAAAAGCATTGGACCACTCTCCGAAATCGATATTGATGCTTTGATAACTTGATTGGTGAGGCTTTTCAAGACAATTGTCTAAAGATTTTATAAGATTTATTAGCCTCGTTGAACTCCAGCAACATTAAATCGCTACTCCGTATAGGAGTATCGCGTAAGTGATTACTTACTTTACACGATACGATCCGTCGAGCTGGCAGTGGCCTTCCATCATAGAAATAATAAATCCTTGCGTAGATAATTTTCTCTCGGGTACCATTTCGAATTTCAATGAACTCGCAAACGATTTTGGCGACAACCAAGTTCCATACCCACGAGGATTCTTCCTCTATGGAAAATCCATTAATGGATTTGAGATTAATATCAAATCCATTAATTGGATAAGGACGGATGTAAGGTATATCTTCCTTAGATTGCTTAGATTCTGTTGATTCTTCTGATTGCTTAGATTCTGTTGATTCCTCTGATTCCTTAGATTCTGTTGATTCTTCTGATTCTTGTGATTCATTAGATTCTGTTGATTTTATTGATTTTTTTTTAATTTTGATTAGCATCTTCATCATAAGCAAGAATTTTTTCCTTATCTTTATAGACTTTATCTTTATATAAATAAAAAGAAAGAAAAGCTATTAAACCTATGAAAAAAATAGCTCCAATGATGAGAAAAATATCCATAGCAGTGTCATCTTGACCAATCCCAGGCCCAATAGAAGCAAGTCCCACAGCCAATCCAGCAGCAATAACAGAAGCGGCAGAAATCAGTGAATTCATAATAAGTTCCTCGCACTAAAAAAAGAAAAGTTTCATGATTGTATGGCTCAGGAATAGTAGATGCCTGAGCCCAGTGAGTATTAAGTAGTAGAGTATTAAGTAGTATTATTACTAAAAAAAGTAGAATTAGAATTTTCGAACTTTCTATTTTTGCAATGGGATATGTACGGAATACCCATGAATAAATAGGATCAAACCTGATTCCATGATATTTCCATAAGATTCCTATTCTTAAGCAAAGCCCCGAGCGAGAGGGCTTAGTTGATCATGATTTCTTTTTTATCTTTTTTTTCCTTCGAGCATGATTTCTTTTTTATCCTTCGAACCTGATTTCTTTTTTATCTTTTTTTTCCTTCGAGAATGATTTCTTTTTTATCCTTCGAGCCTGATTTCTTTTTTATCTTTTTTTTCCTTCGAGAATGTGCAAAAGTTCTATTTGACTCTGCCATTTTAATAGTCTCCTCCTTTTTGCGTATGGAATTGCAACGCTTTTTTAAAGAAGCATCTATTAATTCGGAACTTAATTGTGAAATCATACTTGTACCCGAACGCTTTCGGGATCCTCCTATTAACCAACGAATGGCAAGTAATATTGCTTGTGAGAATTTCAATTGAATAGGGATTCTATAGACTTTTGCAGTCTTTCCCTTTTTCCTTTTTCGTTTTCTTGTTTTTATTCCTACGCCGGGAATTACTCTACTTATTGCTCGACGTAAAACATATACTGGATTTTGTTTTGCCTGTTGTCTAATATTTATCCCGGCTCGATAGAAAATTTGATAAGCCAATGATTTTTTTCCGTGTTTCATCATACGGTTAACCAACATGTTAACGACTCGACTACGACAAAATGGATCGAATTTGGTAGTCTGTTTTTTTGCAGGACCTCGACGTGACATGAGGGTGAAAGATGTTCAAGAATCCGTTTTCTTTTTATAAGGACTAAAAACGAATCAATTTTTTTTTTTTTTTGGCTTTTTGACCCCATATTGTAGGGTGGATCTTGAAAGATAGGAAAGATCTCCCTCCAAGCCGTACATACGACTTTCGTCGAATACGGCTTTCCACAGAATTCTATATGTATCTATTAGATCGAGTATGGAATTCTGTTTACTCACTTGAGATTGAGTATCCGTTTCCCTCCTTTTCCTGTTAGGATTGGAAATCCTGTATTTTACATATCCATACGATCGAGTCCTTAGGTTTCCGAAATACATAGTTTAATGTAAAAAGAAGTGCTTCGAATCATTGCTATTTGACTCGGACCTGTTCTGAAAAAGCCGAGGTATTTCGAATTGTTTGCTGACACGGACAAAGTAAGGGAAAACCTCTGAAATGATTTCCATATTGGACCTTGGACATATAATAGTTACGAATCGAATCTCTTTAGAAAGAAGATCTTTTGTCTCATGGTAGCCTGCTCTAGTCCCCTTACGAAACTTTCGTTATTGGGTTAGCCATACACTTCACATGTTTCTAGCGATTCACATGGCATCATCAAATGATACAAGTCTTGGATAAGAATCTACAACGCACTAGAACGCCCTTGTTGACGATCCTTTACTCCGGCAGCATCTAGGGTTCCTCGAACAATGTGATATTTAACACCGGGTAAATCCTTCACCCTTCCTCCTCTTACTAATACTACAGAATGTTCTTGTAAACCATGGCGAATACCTGGTATATAAGCAGTGATTTCAAATCCAGAGGTTAATCGTACTCTGGCAACTTTACGTAAAGCAGAGTTTGGTTTTTTGGGGTTGATAGTGGAAAAGTTGACAGATAAGTCACCCTTACTGTCACTCTACAGAACCGTACATGAGATTTTGACCTCATACAGCTCCTCGTTCAATTCTTTCGAAGTAATTTCTTCGTTCGAGAATTTCTTCCCTTCTTCCACTCCGTTTCGAAGAGTGACTAAGACCAATTCAGTCACGTTTTCATGTTCCTTTTCATTTATGATCAAAGGAGAAGATTTCTCTTTTACCAAACATATGCGGATCAAATCACGATCTTCTAATAAGAAGAAGAACCCCGATAGAAATCCCTTTGCCCCTCATCCAGAAAGAAGGATCCATTATGAGTTTCAATTTATTCATTTTGAATCCTTTCTATCTTCTACTTCCTTTTTGATTTCCTTTTTTCCTGGATTCTTGATTTCATTTCGATTTCTCTATTGATTCTATCCCATAGGGATAGAATCAATAGAGAACCTATGAATCTATATTATTCCATTTCAATCTCTTCCCGATACCTCCCAAGAAAAATCCCCAATTGGATCCAAAATTGACGGGTTAGTGTAAGCTTATCCATGCGGTTATGCACTCTTGAAAAGGAATCAACTTTCTGAAAAATCCTGGCTTTTGTGCTTTGGTGAGTTGTGCTAGATCCTTTCAATGACCTATGTTGTGTTGATCGTGGCTCAAACCAAAATGAGCAAAACATAATAAAAAATAGAACAAAATGATTCCATAAACCGAATACAAAAGAACATACCAATTCTTTTTTCATAAACCTCCTCTATTTAAATGAAAGATACCGTGGAACGCGAATAATTCACTAATAAAACCTTTTAAAAGATTACGCGGTACAATTGAATCCAATAAGCCCTTTTCCAATAAGTACTCATCTTCCTGTACACCCTCGGGTACTTCGATCCCCATAACTTCTTCAACCATTTCAATTTCAATCATTTCAATGGTTGTATCTGGTTCACCAATAATTATATCGCCAAGCATTCCAAAACTGGCTGTGACACCACCTGTTGTAGGTGATGTCAGAAGTGACACTAAAAATAAGTTTTCATGGAATTGAAAATTCAATAAAGTCGAAGATATTTTACCCATCTGCATTAAGCTGAAACTTCCTTCTTGCATACGAGCTCCTCCAGAAACACAACAAATGATGAGAGGTAAGGATTTTATCGTAGCATATTGAATTAGACGGGTTATTTTTTCACCCACTACCGATCCCATACTTCCTCCGATAAACTCAAAATCCATAACCGCAAGTGCTACAGGGATACCGTCGAGTTGACCTATTCCTGTTTGAACAGCGTCAGTCAAACCTGTTTTTCTTTGATAAGAATCGACCTTATCCATGTAAGGTATATCTTCTTCAGATTCTGTTGATTCCTCTGATTTTATTGATTTTTTTGAATTTTGATTAGCATCTTCATCATAAGCAAGGTTTTTTTCTTTTTCTTCTATTTCTGCCTTTGTTTCTATTTCTGCGAGAAGAAATAGTTGCTCTATTTCGTTTCGAGTATATTTCTTTCCAATCAATTTGTTGACTTCCTCTTCATCTGAATCGAGTTTATCTTCATTCATTTTATTCAGTTCCTCTAGATCTAGTTCTTCTTCAAGTAATTCTTTCTCGATATTTTTTCGTTTCTCTTCCATTCGCTCTCCACTTGTAATTATCTTTTTGAATTTATCTTGTTTCATCTTATTTGATTCCTCGGTTATGAAAGATATTTTATTCACTATATGTCCTTTTTTTGCAAAAAAATATGAATGGTGAAGTGAATAAATATTTGTTTTATATTATACCATAACTTTTGTATATCCATACGCAGATATTTCTGAAAAATTGGTTGAAATATTAAAAAGAAATCCTTTTCATCCCTTTCTCTCAAAAAGAGATTTTCTTCTTCAAATGACTCATATGAAAATAAAGAAAGTGTCAAAGAAAGAAAAGGAGAAGACCCATTAAAAGAAAGAATCATTCTTTTTTCCAGACAGATGAGTCTTATTTATTAGTTTTAGGGATATAAAAATACTCGAAATCTTATTATTTATCATATCAGAGTTCATTTCAAAAAGATTTTCTCACTTATCAGAGTCAGGAATGTTTTCAAGAATTACCCACGATATATCCAATATATCCTCAATTTTGGATACCAAGTTTGGGAATATCAAGCAGGAATAAATGTTGGAAAGGATTTCTAAGTTCGAACCCCATCGTATCCAATGTCATTAGCAGAAATTTTTTCTAAATTTTGTATTGGTAATAATAATTACGATCTTGAATATCTCCTTCGAAAATGATTAAAGAAATAAGATTGCTTTCTTCTATTATGTTCATGTTACGTTTACGAATTTCTTTCTTTTTCCTTCGAAAACGAAAAAGACTCCATTTTCCTTCTTTCCGGATGGGAAAGATTTCTCAGAACATGGATTTGATTCACACTCCATGTTTGTGAGATATTGACGCAAGTTTTTTACTTTTGAATCCGATCAATTCATAGTCATAGATTTCCAAAAAAGATCTCCCAGGTCCGTCTTCCATCTGAAAAGGTACTTGATCGAGGAACTAGCTCTATAGAATTCTGGATCAATTTGAATTTTCTTTTTGAAATGAAAGAACTATAATCTACTTTAATTGGATCCAATTGAATTGGATGAAATGGAATTGGAGAAATGAAAAATTTATAGAATTCTCGATGGGATTTCATTCGATAAAGAGTTCTTGGAAAAATGAAAGATATATAGAATTTCATGTAGATTTTTTGATAGAATTTATCTATTTTATACATGAAAGATTTATACAATGTGTCACCACTCTCCTGATCCTGAGGTATCTTTATGTAAGATACCCTTGCAGAAATAGTCAAAAAAAAACTTTTTTTTTGACCATTGAGGAATTTTTGATATCTAAGATCCTCATTATTAATAGGAATAAACTCCGTCAAATAGATATTTTGTCTTTCTCCTATATGGGTATTTCGATTATGGACACGAATCGCTACTACAACAAATACGACACCTGTTAAAAAAAATACGACATCTGTTAACAAATTTTTGACGACACCGTGAAGATCATTTCTACAATTTCTTATGCGAGTTTTTTTCATATGTTATTGAGTGAAAAATAAGAAAAAAAGGTTAATAATAAAGTTCTTTGTAGAACTTGTGAAAATCCTTTTTTTGAATTGATTTTATTAATGGATTTTCTCTCCTATTAATGGATTTCCCTTGTCCTATTAACTTAACGAATTAGCTATTTTCGAAAAAAAAAGTTCATATTGAAATTTGACTTCGTGCTCCGAATGAATGATGGTTTACTCAATACAATATCTCTTCGGCAGAGGATATCTCGATCGGGGAAGAGAAGGGGTAAATCCCATATGACCCAATATATTTGACAAGTCGCACTATATGTCAAGCCAAGCTTTTCGGTTCTAGGACGTTGAAAAGATACTTTTGGTATTCCTAATATTCCAAAATTTGAACCAAAAAATGCATATCCTTTATTCACTTCAATAAGGAAAGGTGAAAATCCATGATTTCTTGTTGATTCAAAAAAACTGTAACGAAGGGATTGATTGATCATTCGAATGATCAAAAAGTATCCATTTATTCTCCAATAATGCAATCTTCCCGTTGCGTATTGGTACTTATCGGGTATAGAATAGATCTGCTTCTCTTTGTTCTTACGAACAGAGTTGTTCCCTTATTTTGATTTTCAATGAGATGAAATCAAAATGAACCCACAGAATCTACTGAAAAAGAGTTTAGGTACACAGTATCAAGAGTTTAGGTACCCATTATAGAGTCTTCTGAATTTTGATAAAATAAAGTGACATAGTTTCTATTTCTCTTTGATAAAGGGATATTTCCATGGGTTTACCTTAGTATCGTGTTCATACTGTCGTATTGAATGATCGCGGTCGATTGCTTTCTTTTTATTCTTTTTATATAACTCTAGTTGCTGGTTGGGCCGGTTCGATGGCTTTAGACGAATTAGCTCTCTCTGACCCCGTTCTTGATCCAATGTTGAGATTATGATCAATAATCTTAATATACCTATTATGTTAAGCATCCATGGCTGAATGGTTAAAGCGCCCAACTCATAATTGGCAAATTCGTAGGTTCAATTCCTACTGGATGCACGCTAATGGGAACGTTCAAAAAGTCTATCGGAATTGGCTCTCTATCAATGGGATCTCATCATCCATACATAACGAATTAATTGGTATGGTATATTCATACCATAACATAGGAAGAGTAAGAACTAGGATTCTGATCGATACTGAAAATCATAGGTAAGAAAATGGATTTATGGATGGAATCAAATATGCAGTAGTTACAGTAAAAAGTCTTCGGAAAGAATCAATCTTTCATTAAATATCAAAATCAAGACGATGTATTTGGGCCATACGCTCATTTACAGACTTATTGTGAAAATTGTGAGACATCCATTTACAAAAAATATGCGCAAAAAAACAAATATATTTGTCAACATTGTGGATTTCATTTACGAATGGAGAGTTTCGATCGAATCGAATCTTTGATTGATTCGCGTACTTGGAGTCCTACGGATGAGAATATGGTTTCTATTGATATGAGATTCTTAGATCCACATAGAAGATTTTGAACAATCTGGAAAATGGGAATGTCAATATTTCTTAGACAATAATGGATTTTTGAGAGGATCAAGAATTTGACTATTTTGACTCTCGTCAAATATAAAGAAGGAATTCTCAGAAAGATACCGAGAGGAAGGAGAAGTAGATAAGCATTTGTTCAACAATGACAAATTCTTACACGAGGAAGAACTTGAAGACCTTGTATACTTCTAATGTCGAATCAGGATCAACAAAGACAGAAATCAAGGATTGGGTCGAACTCTTCTTGTTAAGGTAATAGCTATGAATAGTCATCTTCTACCCCGAACTTATTATGGGACATACAGTGCATTAGAGGCGTATGATCATTCCGCTTGCACCGGGTTATTCTATTCCACCTCTTCTAGAGAAAAGAAATTCAAAATAAAGACTTGATGACGATGCATTTATACAAAATCTCTAGTCCGAGCACACGCAAAGGAGCCGTAGACAGTCAAATGAAATCCAATCCACGAAATAAATTGATCTATGGACGACATCATTGTAGTAAAGGTCGTAATGCCAGAGGAATCATTACCGTAAGGCATAGAGGGGGGGGTCATAAGCGCTTATACCGTCGAATCGATTTTCGACGGAATCAAAAAAGCATATCTGGTAGAATCGTAACCATAGAATACGACCCTAATCGAAATGCATACATTTGTCTTATACACTACGGGGATGGTGAGAAGAGATATATTTTACATCCCAGAGGAGCTAGAATTGGAGATACCATTGCTTCTGGTACAGAAGCTTTTATATCAATGGGAAATGCCCTACCTTTGAGTGCGGTTTGAACTATTGATTTACGTAATTGGAAGTAACCAATTAGGTTTACGACAAAACCTATAAATCGATCACTGATCCAATTGGAGTACCTCTATGGAATAGACCTCAACAGAAAACTGTTGAGTAACGGCAGCAAGTGATTGAGTTCAGTAGTTTCTCATAGAAAATTATTGACTCTCGAGATATGGTAATATGGAGAAAACTGTTTGAAGCACGCACAGAACTGGAAGCGCACCTTCTTTCAAAGAGAGGAGGGTTATTCACATTTCATTTGATGGTCAGAGGCGAATTGAAAGCTAAGCAGTGGTAATGAAGATCCACCGAAGAGATGTCTCCTACGTTACCCGTAATATGTGGAAGTATCGACGTAATTTGATAGAGTCATTCGGTCTGAATGCTACATGAGAAACATAAGCCAGATGACGGAACGGAGAGACCTAGGATGTAGAAGATGATAACATGAATGATTCATCAGATTGGTATTCCTCTATATCCACTCATGTGATACTTCATTATACGATGAAAAGATCTATTTTTTTCTATATCATCATATACATCTAGAAAGCCGTATGCTTTGTAAGAAGCTTGTACAGTTTGGGAAGGGGTTTTTTTGATAAAAAAGAAGAATCTACTTCAACCGATATGCCTTTAGGCACGGCCATACATAACATAGAATTCACACATGGAAAAGGCGGACAATTAGCTAGAGCAGCAGGTGCTGTAGCGAGACTGATTGCAAAAGAGGGTAAATCAGCCACATTAAGATTACCATCTGGGGAGGTTCGTTTGATATCCCAAAACTGCTTAGCAACAATCGGACAAGTGGGTAATGTTGGGGTGAAGCTCAAGAGTTTGGGTAGAGCTGGATCGAAGTGTTGGCTAGGTAAGCGTCCTGTGGTAAGAGGAGTAGTTATGAACCCTGTGGACCATCCACACGGGGGCGGTGAAGGAAAAGCCCCAATTGGTAGAAAAAAACCCGCAACTCCTTGGGGTTATCCTGCGCTTGGAAGAAGAAGTAGGAAAAGGAGAAAATATAGTGATAGCTTGATTCTTCGTCGCCGTAAATAGGAATATTCCAAATCGAATTTTTGGAATTCGAAAAAATGGGATGGGCGAACGACGGGAATTGAACCCGCGCATGGTGGATCCACAATCCACTGCCTTGATCCACTTGGCTACATCCGCCCCTTATCTAGCTAAAGAAAGTATTTTATCTTTTTTCCATTCCGAATTATTGATTCTGACCTCGATACTTAGATCATTCTATTGGACATAGAATGACAATCTTTTCAATGCAAAAAAAGGAGTAATCAGCTGTGATAGGTGAAAGAAGAGGGATTGTCAAAAAAAAGATTGTCGAAAAAAGGACTGTAGTAAAGAAAAAATTTAAGAAAAAATTTGTAGCTAAGCATTTATCGGAAACATTTAATAAAATCAAAAAGGGGGAGGAGAGAGAAATAATAGTCACTTGGTCTCGGGCATCAACTATTATACCCTCAATGATTGGCCATACAATCGGTATTCATAATGGAAAGGAACATATACCTATTTATATAACAGATTCTATGAAAGGTCACAAAT